TCTATTCCCTGAGTTTTATTCTTATTTATTTTACCTATTTATTCTCATTAGCTTCTTTTATTATTTTCATTTTTTTTTTATAAAAGCAGTGTGTGTTGTTTTTTTGTGTGTTTTGGCTTTAAAAAAAAATGGTTCTGGTATGTTCTTTTATTGAATATTATTGTGTGTGGAGGGAGATAATTATTGTGTTTTTGTGTCAGGAGTATTTGTTTATTATTAATGTTATTTCTTTATATATTATATTGGATAGCTTTATTTGTGTGAATTTATTGCTTATTTTTCTTGTGCTTATGGGGTATTTGAGTTGTTTATAAGTGTGGTTTGTTGTGTTTTTTATTGTTATTATGATATTTTTGTTTTTATATTGGAGTATAGTTGAAATTAGTATAAATAGTTGTTGTGGTGTTGTGTGTGGGAAGTTATTGATTAGTGATTGTTTATATTGTTGGCTTTTTATTATTATGTGTGGTTTTTTTATTCTCTTTTTCATTTATTATGTGTTAATTTTCTATTCCCTGAGTTTTATTCTTATTTTGTTATTGAGGTGTTATTAGTTTTTTGTAGTTTTTATTTATGTGTGTTTTAGTTTTTAATATTTCTGTTGGTATTAGCATTGTGGTTAGTATTATTATTGTTAGAAGAGGTTCTCTGGGCATTAGTATTCTGGCTAGGGTGATTGGGGGAAAGTAAATGATAATTCGATTGAAATTGGAATTTTTTTTTATTAGTATTAGGAGGAATATTATTAATAATAAGTTTATTGTTATGGTGGTTGTATAAAAATTTTTTATTCTTAGTGTAGTGCTTAGGTTATTGTTTTTAAGGTGTGTGTTTAGTATTTTAAGTGTTGGTGTTAGTGTTATGTAGATTATTTTTATTCTGATTAGTATTGTTAGTGTGTGTGGTAATAATATAGAGTTTTTTTTTATAATGTGTGTGGTAATAGTGTTATTAGTTATTGCTCATGATGTGGCGATTGTGGAAGTTAGGATTATATCTGTTATTATTTTTTCTGCTGGTTGTATTTGTTGTAGTGTGTGTGGGTATAGGGTTGTTATTGTATCGGTATAGTTAATTCTTAGGTATCAAAATGTGGAGTATAGTAGTATGTGGTGGAATGTTCCTTTTTTAGTGTTTTTTTCTGTATTGTGTATTGTTAGTTTATTTTCTGTGTCGTTGAAGTTGTGTGAATAGTTGTTGTTTGATTGTTGTGTGTTGTTCTTTGTTTCTTATGATTATGGCGGCTATCATTCTTATGAGTAGTATTATTCTTCTTATTATGAATCAGGATCTGTAGTTGGAATATATGTGTGTTCTTATGTTTTCTAGATTATTTTTATTTTCTATTCTTGTTATTGTGTGTGTGTGGTTTTTGTTTGTTTGCTCTAGTGTTTTTAGGGTTAGTATTATTATGATTAGTATTCTGATTGGTAGGAGGTTTGTGTTTTCGTGTGTGTTATTTATTGAGTCTAGGTTTAACATCATAATTGCGAATAGGAATAGTATGGCAATTGCTCCTACGTAAACAATTATTATTAGGATTGCTAGGAATTCTATTTCTAGTATGGTTAGTAATAATGCGGCGTTTATGAATGCTATTATTAGTCATATGGCTCTATATATTGTTCTTTTTGTTGTTGATATAATTAATCTTGTGATTATTATGTTAAAGCAGAGAATTATGGTCATTTATTAGTGTATGTTTATTTAGTATTTTATTTGTCTCTGTGTTTGTATGTTTATCCTGTATTGTGTATTTAGCATTGTGATGGTGTTACATGTTTTGAAGTTGTCTTTGTGTGTGTGTATTGTGAGTATTTCATTTTTTTGATACCCGCCTTTTTCTTTCTTATTTTTCTTTCTTCTATTTTGTGTGTGTGTGATTGCATCTATTTGTGTATTTATTATATTCTTATTTATTATGTTATTTATTTTCATTTTTCTATATTCTATAATTCTAGTGTTTTTATTGTTTCTTATCGTCTTGTTTTTCATTTCTTTTATTAAATTATTATTATTGTTTGGTGGTTGTTGTATTTTAAGTTTTCCGTTGTTAATATTGATTATGTTTTTGATATTTTTGTTTTGTGTTAAGTGTTTTAGTTTATATTGTTTTTGGTTGTTATTTTTCCTTCTTTTTATGTGGAATGTTAATCTGTAGTGTCTTTTAGTATGTGTGTGTGGTTTTAATTGTCATTTTCTGTAGTAGGTGTTATTGTTAGTGTGAGTTAAGAATGTTATTTGTGCGTGTGTGTGGGGTGTATTATCTATGTGAAGTGTATTATGTTTTAGAAGTATTTTTTGATTTTTTGTTCAAGGATATAGGTTGTTTGTGTCGTGTGTGTTTCCTAGTCATAGAATTCTTTGTTTTCTATTATGGTTTTCTTCTCATTTAGTAGTTATGTTATTTTGTGTGTTTTGTTTTTGTGTGTGTGGTTTTTTATTGTTTTTATTTATTGTATTGTGTGTGAAGTTGTAGTTATTGAATAAGCAGGAGAGTGTTATTTTCATTAGCTTCTTTTTTCCTTCTTCTAATTTTTTGATTTTATGTGGAATGTTAATCTGTTGTGTATTTTTGTAATAAGTGTATTGTGTTTTAAGCTTATTTATATTATGGGGTATGGTATGAGTCCTAGTGTTATGTTTGGTATTGTTAATGTGAGAATGGCTTGTGTTTCGTTTAATGAGAGGTCATATATTTTGTATTTGGTGTATGTTGTGGGTTTTCTGCTTGTGATTTGGATGTATAGTAATAATAAGTAGGCGGTTCTTATTATTATGCCTATTGTTCTGGTTATAGTTATGCTGGGATGTAGTTCTCATAGTCCTAGTAGACAGAGGTATTCTCCTATAAAATTTATAGATCCGGGAGTTCTCATATGTGCTAAGGTGGTTATTATAATAAGTGTGGATAGTATTGGAGTTGTGTATCTTATTCCTTGAAAGTTTTTTATTAAACGTGATTTGTGTCGTTCATATAGGAATGAGACTAAGGCGAATAGTGCTGAGCTTGTTAGTCCGTGACTTAGCATTAGTATTATCGCTCCTTTTTTTCTTATTGGGTTTATTGAGAAGCATGCGGCGGTAATCATTCCCATGTGTGCTATGGAGGAGTAGGCTATTATTCGTTTTATATCGTTTTGTCGTAGTCTATTAATTCTGGCTAATCATATTCTGAGTATTCTTATGATTATTATTATTGGTCTAGTGTATTTTGATAGGTTGGTTAGTATTGGGGTGGTGAATCGGATAAATCCGTATGTACCTAGTTTTAAAAGTATTCCTGCTAATAAGACGGATCCTATGGCCGGTGCCTCTACGTGTGCTAGAGGTAGTCATCTGTGTCAGGGAATTAGGGGAGTTTTTATTGCGAAGGCTAAGAATAAACCTATAAATAGTTGTTGTTGTGTGTGTGTGTGGATTTCTATGTTTTGTAGTGTTGTTGTATTGAATGTTCCTAGTTTGTTGTTTATAATTAGGATAGTAATAAATAGAGGGAGGGATCCTATTATAGTGTAGAGTAGAAAGTAGTATGTTGCTCGTGTTTTTTCTTTTCGTGAGCCTCATAGTCCTATTATTATTATTAAAGGTATTATGGAGCTTTCAAACATAATGTAGAATATTATTAGTCTTGAGGTAGTTAAAGTTAGGAATAGTGTTATTGTGATGGTGAATAAACATATAAATAGTTTTTTATGTGTGTGGTATATTGTTTTTTTTCTTATTAGTATAGATGTTAGTATTAGTATAGATGTTAGTATTATAAGTGATGTGGATAGTGTGTCTATGCATAGTTGGTGTGTAGTTATGGTTATATTATTTGTCTCTGTGTTTCTTGAGAATAGTAGTGTGATTGCTTTAATTTGGTGGTTATTATCTATGTGTAAGTATATTGTTTGTATTAAGATTAAGATGCTAGATAGTGTTCTTATGTTTTCTATTATTCGTTTTTTGTCTTTTGGTATTAATGTTATTATAATTAGTGTAATAATTGGTCTTATTATTATTTGTATTAGGTTCATTGTATCAGGAATGGTTTCATTTTTATAATTTATTGTATTATTTATTTTTTTTTATTAAATTATTGATAATTGTTGATTATGTTTTTGTTTATTATACGTTTTTCGGTGTTTCTGTGTAGAGGTATTAATATGATGAAAGAGGTGAAATATCAGGCGGTTATTATTAGTCTTAGTATTGTGTATGGGGATTCTGCTGGAACTCTCCCTATTCATGTTAGGAGTATGAATGTTATTCTAAGTGATCATGTTGTTAGTTTGAGATTTGGTCGGTGGTTGCTTCTTTTTATGTGTTCTTGTTTTAAAAGTAGTATGAGGTATAATATTGTGATTCTTCTTATTAGTGCTAGGATTCCGCCTAGTTTGTTTGGTATTGATCGTAATATTGAGTATGCGAATAGAAAGTATCATTCGGGTTGTATGTGTGTGGGTGTTATTAATGGATTGGCTTTTATGAAGTTTTCTGGGTCTCTAAATGTGTGTGGGGTGTGTGTTATTATGAAGAAGATTATGATTCTTAGTAGAATTGTTGTTTGAAGATCTTTGGTTGTAAAGTATTGGTGGAAGGGTAGTTTGTCTATTTCTCTTTGTCTGCCTGTTGGGTTTGAATGATTTTCAGAGTGTAGTGCGATTATGTGTATTATAGTTAGTCTTGTTAATATGAATGGGAACAGGTAGTGTAGTCTGTAGAATCGATTGAGGGTAGGATTTGAGACTCTAAATCTACCTCATATTCATAAAACTATTGAGTTTCCTATGTAGGGTATGGCGGAGAATAAGTTTGTTATTACTGTGGCTGCTCAGAAGGACATTTGTCCTCATGGTAGAACGTATCCAACAAATCCGGTTATAATCATGGTTATGTAAATTGTGATTCCTATTGTTCAAGTTACTTGGTTTTTTCATGTATTGTGGTATATATTTCGTCTTATGTGGAGGTATACGCATAAGAAGAATAGGGAGGCTCTATTGGCGTGCAGATTTCGTAATATGTGTCCGGAGGATATATTTCGTTCTATGTGTGTTATTCTGTCAAATGAGTTGGTTATTTCTGGACAGTAGTGCATAGCTAGTAGTATTCCTGTTATTAGTTGTATTATTAGACAAAATCCTAGTAATGAGCCTAGGTTTCAGTAGTAATTTATATTTGGGGGGGTGGGGAGGTCTGTGAATATTTTGGATAGGAAGTTTAGTATAAAGTGCTGTTTTCGTTCGGGTATTCAGCGGGTGTTTAGAGTCATTGGCCGGAAAGTTGATTATCTTATTTTTTCGTTTACAGCGAAATATCTTTTGTTAAATTATCTGGCCGACTCTGTAGACTTTTTGTAAGTATCTTTTTAATTAACAGTTAAATGCTTTGTTTTAAGCTACTATAGAGTTTAGAAAAGTAATTTTTTACAATGTTATATTATCGATATAGGGTTTTTTTATTAAACTATTTTCTGGAGGTGTCAATAGTAGAGTTGTTGTCTACATAGATAAATTTTAAATTTAATGTGGTTTTCACTATATTGATTTTTATGGTGAGCAGTGGAAGAAGATTATGATTCTTGGGATTAATATTGTTAGTGAGAGTCTTATTGGTAAGTATCTTTTTCATACTAGGTGCATTAGTTGGTCGTATCGTGTTCGTGGGTATGTTGCTCGTGCTCATATGAATATGTATGTGATGGTTAGTATTTTTGTGGCAAGTATTATTGGGGTTCTAGTGTTATTTATTGTTGTGCTTCCCAGGAATAGTATTCTTAGGATAGCGCTCATTAGTAAGATGTTTGTGTATTCTGCTAAGAATAGTAGTGTGAATAGTGTTGCGGAGTATTCTACATTGAATCCGGAGACTAATTCGGATTCTCTTTCTGTTAGATCAAAAGGTGTTCGATTGGTTTCTGCTAGTCTTCTTATAAGGAGCATTGTGAATGCCGGGAAGAGGGGTATAAGGAATCAAATATTTATTTGTCTTTCTGTGATGGTTCTTAGGCTGAGTCTTCTGGAAAGGTATATTACGCAGAGTATTATTAATCCGATAGATATTTCGTATCTTATCATTTGTGCTGTTGCTCGTATGGAGCCTAGTAGGCTGTATTTGGAGTTTCTGGCTCAGCCTGTTAGTAGGATTGTGTATACTCTTAGTGAAGATAGGGCTAATATTATGATTATTCTTATTCTTGTGTCTCTTTGTGGTGATTTGTTGTGTAGAGGAATTAGTGATCATGTTGTTAAAGCTATGCTTATTGATATTATGGGGGAGAGTGTAAATAGTAATGAGTTTGTTTTATTTGGTTTATTAGCTTCTTTTATTATTAGTTTTATTGCGTCTGCTATTGGTTGTAGTAGTCCGTAGAATCCTACGATGTTTGGTCCTTTTCGTATTTGACTAGTTGCTAATATTTTTCGTTCTATTAGCGTTAGAAAGGCCACGGTTAACAGTATTGGTAAAAATGTTATAATTGTTTGTATGGTTTTAATTATCATTTTTTTTTCCCCTGGAGGCAATAGTAATGGTGTTTATTTTACAATTTTCAATTTTGCAAATTGAGGCATTAGAGAATTATGCTTTATTGTCTGTCCTAGACAGGATTTAAACCTGCAGCCGGTATTTTTTCAAAATAATACTCTGTTGTTGAGTTTCTGAGACTTGATGTGTATTGTAAATCTTCTGTAGAATAGAATTATTGTTAGTAGGTGTTGTGTTATTTTTGTTGATTGGAATTTGCTGATGTTTTGTCTGTTGTGTATTATAATGTTGGTTAAATTGTTGTTAATAATTTTTTCTAGGATTCCTTTGTCTCTGTGTTTGTATGTTTGATAGTGGGCTAGTGTTAGTATTTTTTCTCCGATTATGTTGTTGTAGAATGTGTTGAAATTTCAGGCATTCCTGTTGAAGTTTTTTCAGAGTGTTGTTAATGTGGTTTTGTTGTGGAGGTTGTTATTGGTGTATAAGGTTGTTATTAGTATAGATGTGGTTATTCTGCATATTAGTGGTGTAAGAATGAGTTTTTGTGTGATTAGTGGGTGTTGTTGTTGTGTTAGTATTGTGTATGTTATGTATCCTGTTCTGATTCTCATTAGAGTAAGTATTATAATTATTGAGTTTATTAGGATGTCTTTTTCCCTTGTAGTGTGTGGTTTTTGTGTGTGTGTGTATTGTGGTTTTTTTGTGAATGAGAAATATATTAATCGTGTAGAATATAGGGCGGTTAGTGCTGCTGTAATGGTGGCTAATCAGTATAATATTCTATTTTTGTATGAGTTTTCTATTATTTGGTCTTTTGAGAAGTAGGCTGTTAGGAACGGGGTTCCTGTTATTGTTAGTGATGCAGTTATAAGTCCTATATATGTTATTGGTGTTTGTTTCATGAGTCTTCTAAGTTTTCGAATGTCTTGTTCGTTTTTAATTGTATGTATTGTGATTCCTGCTCCTAAGAATAGTAGTCTTTTGAAAAATGCGTGGTTTATTAAATGTAGGAGTCTGATTGAGTATTTTGAGATTCCTATTGCTAATGCCATGTAACCTAGTTGTCTGCAGGTTGAGTAGGCTATTATTCGTTTTATATCGTTTTGTCTTGTACCTATTGTAGCTGCGAAAAAGGCGGTGGTGGCCCCTATTCAGGCTGTGATGGTTAATCTTATTTTTCTTTCTTCTAAGATAGATGATGACCGTATGAGTAGAAAAATTCCTGCGGTTACCATGGTGGCAGCGTGTATGAGTGCAGATATGGGTGTAGGTCCTTCCATTGCGTCAGGAAGTCATACATGTAGACCTATTAATGAGGATTTTCCTATTGCTCCTATAAGGAGTAGTATGGAGATTGTGTTTATGATTGTTTGTATTTTGTTGTTGATTATGTGTGTAAGATTTTCGAATTTTGTTCTTCCGAATTTATTTATTATTATTATTGTTCTTATTAATAATGCAATGTCACCTATTCGGTTTATTATGATGGCTTTTATTCCTGATTTATTGGCTTGTATTCGTGTATATCAGAAGTTTATTAGTAAGTAAGAGCAGATTCCTACTCCTTCTCATCCTATTAGTAATAGGATGTAATTATTTCTTCTTATTATTAATAACATGAAGAATGTGAATAGGGAGAGGTATCTTATGAATCGGTGTTTGTGCGGGTCGTTTTTCATATATTCGGTGGAGTATATGTGTACGAATAGGGATATAGAGGTTACTATGAATAGCATAGATCTGGAGAGGAGGTCTATGTGGAGTCTAATTTTGCATTCTATGTGTTCGGTTTTTATTCAGTTTCAGATTTTGGTTTGACAGTGTGTGTCATTTATTATACACTCGTATAATATGATTCTACTGTTTATTCAGGAGAAAAAAATTATGGAACAAGCTAATGTTTGTATTGTTGTTGTTTTAATTTTTTCTTTGTGTGTGAGTGTTAATATAAATCTTATTATTGGGGCTCTTATTGTTAGAAGGTACATTTATTATTTTTGTTCTGACGGTTCATGTAGGTATTAGTATTAATTGGGGGTGAATGAGTGTTCTAAGAATTGGGAATGTTAGAATTGCTATTTTATATTTATTATTGTTGTTTATATTGTTTTCGGTTATTGTTTTAGTTGTTCTTATAATTGTTTTAAAGTATCTATATATTATGGTGTATAGATAGTATGCGGTTCTTGGAATATTAGTTATTAATATTCATGTTGAGGTTAATATAAGTTGTTGTTTTATAGTGCTTGATATGATTAGTCACTTTCTTAAAAATCCGGGGAATGGGGGTAGGCCTGAGAGTGATAGGAGTAAGGTAGAGATGATAATTTTATGTGTGTGATTTCTTTTGTCGTTTTGGAATGTTTCTCTTGTTAGTTGTTTTTTGTAATAAGTGTGGTGTAAGGTTATTAGTATAATGGTTAATGTGGTTGTGTAGATTATTATGTGTATTATAATTGCTTGTATACTTGGTAAAGTATATATGTGGAGTCCTATAATTATGATTCCTATGTTATTAATTCTTCTGTAGGCTAATAATCGTTTCATTTTTTTTTGATTTATAGCACCTATTGCTCCTATTGTCGTAGAAAGAATTCCTGATATGAGTAAAATGTTGTTTCTTGTTTCGAATGTTATGAGTGTTCTGATGATGGCTATTTTAGGGATGAGGATGATTAATGGTAGGTTTATTGTTTTTGTGGCTTCGTATATGTCTGTTACTCAGATGTGAAAAGGGGCTCTTCCTAGTTTGAATAGAATTATTGTTAATATTATGTTATTGTTTCTTCTTAAGAGTGTTTTTAATATTATATTTTGTCTGTTATGTTGATACCTGGTTAGAAGTATTCCTGTGATTAGTATAGTTGAGGAAATTGCTCTTAATATTAGATATTTTATTCTTCCTTCTTTTCTTTGTGCGTTTTTGCTATTGAGGCTTATTAGTAATAGTGTTGTTATGGTTAGTAATTCTATTGTAATGTATAAAATTATTCAATTTTTAAATGTTGTTATTAGTATAGATGTTATAATTAGTCTGGTTGTTATAATTTTGTATATTAAATTTTCTTTATTTTCCATTTCTAATAGGAATAGTCCGCTTAAAAGTATTCAGATTTGTATTATGTGTGTTCAAGCTCTTATTTGTTGGTGATGTGTGTTGTTGTATATGTATATTGTAATACTGATTATGATTATGATTATTCTTGTGTTTATGATTGTCTTTTTGTTTTGTGTTAATAAGTAGGTGGTGATTAATAGTAGTAGAAGTTCTGTTCATAGCATTTGTTATAGTTTTAGGTTTGTGTGTGGCGAGTTATGTTTAGATGTTATAGAAGAGGGTGTAAGTGGTAATGAGTTGTTAGTATTTTAGTTAGGGATTTGGTATTCTTATTTATTTTACCTATTTATTCTCATTTTTTTGTAATAAGTGTATTGTGTTTTTGTGTTTAGCAACCTCATCAATAAATGCAAGTGTATAAGAAGAGTCATACTACATCTACGAAATGTCAGTATCAGGCTCTTGTTTCGAATCCTATGTGGTGGTTTGTGGTGAAGTGGTTATAGTTTAGTCGTAATCGGCAGATGAGTAAGAATGTTGTTCCTATTAGTACGTGTGCTCCATGGAATCCTGTTGCGACGAAAAATGTTGATCCGTATATGGAGTCTGAGATTGTGAAAGAAGAGTTAGAGTATTCTAATATTTGTAGATATGTAAAGAAAATACCTAGTAATATTGTTAGTGTGAGTCTTTTGGTAGCATTTTTTTTTCTTCCTTTTATTAGGGAGTTATGTGTTCATGTGATGGTGATTCCTGAGCTTAGTAATACTAGTGTATTTAGTAGAGGTATAGCTATTGGGTTTAGGGGTTGTATGCCTTCTGGTGGTCAGTTGGATCCTATTTCTGTTGTTGGTGCTAGTCTTCTGTGAAAGAAGGCTCAAAAGAAGGAAAAAAAGAATAGTACTTCTGATCTGATAAATAAAATCATTCCTTCTTTAAGGCCGGTTTGTACTTTAATTGTATGTAGGCCTTGAAAGGAGGATTCTCGTATTACATCTCGTCATCAGGTGATCATCATGATTATTGTGGTTAGGGATCCTATTATGATTATTCTTTTATGTGTGAAATGGAAGAAAAGTATTCTTCCTGTTGTTAAAAATAAAGCTCCGCATCCGCCGATGATTGGTCAGGGTCTTGGTTCTACTAGGTGGTAAGGATGGTATTTTTTCATTTAGTGTAATTTTGTGGTGTCGGATATATAAATAGTTGTTAAAAGGGTAAAGACGTATGCTTGTATTAATGCTACCATTATTTCAAGTAGTCTTATTAAGCATAGGGCTGTTATAGGTAGGATTCTTAGTAGGTAATAGTTTCTTGTTATTGTGTTTAGCGCAAATCTTGATAAGATGGTTAATAGTAAGTGTCCGGCAGATATATTGGCAGCGAGACGAACACCTAAAGAAATTGCTCGTGTGATGTATCTAGTTGTTTCTATTAAGACCAGGAAGGGAGCTAGTGGTAAAGGGGCTCTTTGTGGTGTTAGTATTCTGAGGAATTTTCTATTATGTTTTATTAGTGCTCTTATGGTGGTTTTTATTATAATGGTTAGTGAGAGTCTGAAGGTGATAATTATGTGTGAAGTTGTGGTGAATACGTAGGGGAGTAGTCCTATTAAATTTATTGTTATGAGTGTTGTGAATATTGTAAATATAAGGGGGTTGTAGGTTAGTTGTTTGTTTTTTATATGTTCGTTTGTGAGATTTAGTGTTATTTTAAGTAGTGTGTGTGTTATTATTGTATTTCGGTTTGGGAGTATTTTGTAGTTTTTGTTAATGGTGATTATGAGTAGTGCAATAATAAGTAGTGTGAGTGTTAGGTTTCTTATGCTTAGTATTGTTTCGCTTGTTTTTATGTATAGTAATTTTTTTATGTTGAATTGATCGAAATAAGCTGCGTTCATTTATTTATTATCCGCGTAATAGATTTAATGATTTTAATGTTATTGTACCTCGTGTTCGGTAGTATGTTATTAATATTCTGAGTCCTATTGCTGTTTCTGCGGCGGCGATAGTTAGTATTTGTAGGATTATTATTGTTCTTAGGGTTAATAGTAGAGTATGTGTGTGCGTTCTTAATATGAGGCATAGAGCTAGTAATATTATTTCTATAGTTATAAGGAGGATTATTAAATTTCGAAAATTTAATAATATTCTGCATATTCTTATTAATATTATTAGAATTCTTGTGGTTGAAATTAGTTCGTGTGTCATGTGTAGATAGTAGGATTTGGCCTACAATAAATTGATCCTAAGTCAATTGTGTTTTTTTCACCATATCTATTTATTTTACCTATTTATTCTCATTCAAGGCCTTCTTTTAATCATTCGTATATGAATCCTAGTGTTAGTATTATTATGAATAAGATCATTGTTATAAATCTTGTTCATTTCATTTCTTTTATTGTTGTGCATCATGGGAAGATGTAAGAAATTTCTAAGTCGAATATTAGAAATAATATTCCTATTAGGAAGAATTTTATAGAAAAGGGCAGCCGGGGTGTTTTTAGTGGATCAAATCCACATTCGTACACGGATATTTTTTCTGGTTCTGGTATGTTCTTTCTGGTTATGGTTGAAATTAGTAATAAGATTAGGGAAAAAATTATTCTGATTATTAGTATTATAAATATTGGGGTAAATTCTTCTTGTTTCATGGTTAAGACAGTAGTGTTTTCTACGATGTTAGATTAAAAGTCTTATATTATTGTTTAATTATGTCTTATTTTTATTGCATTATTATCGGATAGGTGTTTTTCTATATTTTTAAGTTCGAGGTTTAATGTTTTTTTTAAACTACTGATATTAAAGAACGAGAGTTTGCTTGTATCTTTTCTTCCCAGGAGAAATGATTTGTTTAATCTATCTTTAGGAATTTAGAAGATTGGAATTTATAGGTGTTTTTCTATATTTTTAATTAGCAATATTAAGGTTTTTTGTTTAAACTAAAATCCCTTTATTTATTTTACCTATTTATTCTCATTTTTGTAATTGGTGTATAAATAGTTTATGTTTCTGTGTGGATAAAGTATCTGTAGTTTTTTAGATTGGTTGATTCTATGACTATTGGCATGAAAGAGTGGTTAGTGCCGCATAGTTCAGAACATTGTCCGTAGAATATTCCGGGTCGCGATGTTAAAAAATTTACTTGGTTTAGTCGACCAGGTATTGCGTCTGCTTTTATTCCTAAGGAAGGTATTGTGAATGAGTGTAGTACGTCTGCGGCGGTAATGAGTATTCGTATGTTTGTATTTATTGGAATTATTAGTCGGTTATCTACTTCGAGTAGTCGATTATCTCCTATTTTTAGTTCTTCGGTTGGTATCATGTAAGAAGCGAATTCTATTTTTTTATTTTCGTAGTCTGAGTATTCGTATGATCAGTATCATTGGTTTCCTATCCTTTTGATTGTTAATTCTGGTTCTATTGATTCGTCAGTGGCATATAATAGTTTTAAAGAAGGGTATGCGATGGTTGTTAATATAATTGCAGGTAATATTGTTCATATTATTTCTAGTTTAGTATTTTCGTTCATGTTTCGTCAGTATATTATACGGGTAGTGGTTTTTATTAGTATTCATATAATGAATGTGAGGATGGTTATTAAAATGAACATAGTATAATCGTGTAGTATAATAATTTGTTCCATTATTGGAGAGGCAGGGTCTTGAAAGTTTAGTTGTTTTCTTTCTGGTATATCTCTGAAAAGATGTGTGTGGAGTATTGTGGTCATTTATTAATGGTTTTCCCGAAAAGTAGAAGGATTGCACTTATATTTTTGGTTTAGAATACCATTTGCTTACTAATTAGTTAACTTTTCTTCTTAATTTATGTGGGGTCGAAAAGAAAGGAGGGCGGTTCCTTATGAAAAGCTTTCAAGGCAGTTGCATGTTATGCTATCTTTTCTTATTTTGATTGTGGTTGTAGGTAGTAGAGTATTATGTTTTATAAACTTAATTTTTTTTCGTGTGTTATTATGGGGTAGTAGATATTTTCCTTTCGTACTTATATCAGATCTCATTTTTGGGACGGTAGATAGAATCTGACCTGAGTTGCCTCGGTCTGAACTCAAATCATGGGCTATTTTAATGGAAGGACAGTCCAACCCTTAAATGTGGCTACATTTTGGGATATAGCAATTCAACATCGAGGTCGCAAACATCGTTTGGATGATTCTCTGGAAACGATATAACGCTGTTATCCCTAGGGAACTTTTATTATGTTATCATTATTTTCTTTTTATAATGGGTCTTATCGTCTTGTTTTTAATTTGATTTTTTTTTAGTGTGATTAGTTAATCTTAGTTACTTTTTAAAAGATCGTTGCCCCAACGAAACTTATGACTTACGTTTTTGTTTTTAAGTTTTTGGTAAAGTTCTTAGGGTCTTATCGTCTTGCCGTCTTGGTGTGGATTTGCACACACATTCTATTTTGTATTGTTTAGTTTTGAGACAGTTGGGTCTTCGTATTACCTTCATTCTATCCTATAATTAGTAGGCGATTTATTATGCTACCTTTGCACGGTCAGGTGTTACCGCAGCTATTTAATTATTTTTTATTGTTTATGTTTAATTATTGAGCAGGCATCACCATTAATAATTTTTTCTATTGGCTATGTTTTTGGTAAACAGTCGAGTTCCTTTTTTGCCGAGTTCCTTAAAACTTTTTTATTATTATTTTATTAGTCCCACCTGGGTTGGATTGAAGAACGGCTTTTGTGTTATATATTTAGGTTTGTGTTACATATGTTATTTGTAGGCCGGTTTTTTTTCTTTGGGTGTGGGTGTTATTTACTAGTGCTTAAATTATTTGTGTTATTCGAATATCTTTTTAGGAAATCTAATCTTGAGTTTATTGAAATTGGAATTTTTTATTTTAAATGTGTTGTAGTAAACAATTACGTTTTTGTTAGAAGGTGGCTGTTTTTAGGTCTACTTTTTATTATTTTTTAAAAATATTGTTTTTCTTTTAATTTAGATTATGGCTGTTTTCATTTAAACTAATTATCTTATCACAATTAGTTTGTCTTTGTTGTAGATTCAGAATTTCTTGTTTTAGAAGTATTTTCTGATTTTTTTATACTTAGATATATTTCTTCGAAAACCAGTTATTTCCTTGTGCGATTAACTTTTTGTTTCTAGTCATAATTCGTTTAAAAATATTGTAACATTTAGTAATTGGTTCTTTTTTAATCTGTTTATGGTTAGATCACAAGGTTTCGGGTTTCATAAATTTTTTATAGTTTAGTGTGTTTTTATTTATGGTAATAAATTTATTTATGATTTTTCTTATAAGCTCCTGATGCAAAAGGAATAATATTGGGTGTTTATTATATGTTCTAGATTGGTGTATTTATATCTTTTCCTTTTCAGTACTTTTTATGTAGATGTTCTCTTTCTTTTTTGGGGATTGTTTTCCATATTTGAATTTTTCTATTGTGATAATATTAGTTTTTCATTCTCTATTACTTAACTTAATTTATGTGTATTATTGATTTAATGTTTTATTTTTATTGGAATTATTTATTTATTTATTTAGAGACTCTAAGGTCTTTCTAGGATTGGGGGTTTTGTTAATATTTAGCCACATCTTCAGATATAGCTACCTTGTTACGACTTATTCTCAATTTTTTTTAATATTTTTAGTGTTATATTATGTATTTTTTTTTCGTATTATTTATTATTCTTTCGAGAATTGACGGGCGGTATGTAGCAGTTTAATTATTTTTTTCATTATTTTTTGATTAAAAATAATTACTTTCAAGTTCTCCCTATTTATTTTCATTAGCTAGGTACTATTAAGTTTAGTTTTAATAGTTTGTGGCGCTTATTTGCCCTAAATATGAAGAGGGTGGTGACCGACACATGTCATAATTAGTATTTATGTTTTTTTTATAAAAGCAGTGTGTGGAGATATTCTACTTGTTTTGTTTAGGTAAGGTTTTCGTGTAATTTCGAATTAAGGTATACGCCATCCTGAGTTTTCTTACTCTCTCAAATTTATTAAGTTTCTGTCTTGCGAGCATACTTTTTCATTGTTATTTTTTTATGGCATAGGCTACAAGGGTATCTAATCCTTTTTATTTTCTATGCTTTAGTGTAAAGAATTTTCTTTCAGAAAGTGTGTGTTGAGTTATTATTAAAATATTTTACTATTGTGATAGTTGTTCAAATTTCTGGTTTTTTGTGATGTTCTATGTTACTAATTTTTTTCTGAAAATTAGTACAGAAATGTGTGACCGCGGCTGCTGGCACATTCTTTGCTTGTTCTTATTTGTTTATTGTTGCTGTGTTGTGTTTTTCTACATTGCACAATATGAGGTGTTGCTTTTTTAAATGTGATCTTTAGATTATTTTCATTCGAATGTCTTGTGTGTGTTTATTTGATTTTTTATTTATATTTAAAATGTTTTTTCGCTTGTTTACTATTTAGTTAGCATGTACGTCTAAAGTTCTCATTTTTTTGATATCCTCTTAAATTCATAGGATTAGAAATGTAGGTTATGGATCTACAGTACAGAGGTCAAGGCTCAGGGTCTTTCTATTAGACTAATTTCTAGTTTAGTGGGGATTTGGTCACAATTTAAGTTCATGAGACTTATGTTTTTTTTAAACTATAAAGGTGTGCGATTATGTGTTAATTTTCTTCAAAAAAAGGGACGGGCCCTTATTTATTGTTTTGTAAAAACGAGATTTTTATTAAATTATTTTTGATGTAGGTAAGTGGTTATATGCCATATAGTATTAGAAAGGCCATCATGAGACAAAATAGTCCCATTGCTTCAGATATGGCGAATCCTAATATAGCGTATGTGAATAGTTGTTGCTTTAATTTGGGGTTTCGGGCGTAGCCGATTATTAAATTTCCGAATACTGTCCCTATTCCTGCACCTCTTCCGGCTACTCCTATTGTAGCAGCTCCTGCGCCTATTAATTTAGCGCAGAATATGTAGTTTTGGTTGTTCATGTTGTTGAAAATTTGATTTTTTTTAGTGTTTATTATGTGTTATATATTTATTTTTTTATTTATATGTTTATTTTTAAGAATTAAGAAGGTTGTACTTCTATGGACATAAGTGACGGTTAGTCTTTTTTTTAAATTTATAATTCTTTTATTATTTTACCTATTTATTCTCATTAGCTTCTTTTATTATTTTCATTTTTTTGTAATAAGTGTATTGTGTTTTTGTATTTCATAGTAATAGTGTCGTTAGTGTGAGTCAGAATGTGATTATGCTGTGTATATATGTTGTGGTGTCTAAGTGAGGCATATCTTATCACAAGTGTTTCTTTTGTGTATCATAATTACAAGTTATGTATTTTTTCTAAATTAGATAAGAGTTGTGTGAGTTTTCTTGTGTAAGGGAGTTCAATGAAAGTGTGATTTTCTGGAGGGTTGTTTTGTATTCATTCTAATCTTGTGGTAGTTAGATAATTGTCGTTTCATCCTTTGTATGATTCATTTTTGTATATGGAGTCTATTATTATGAATAAGAAGAATAGAGCGCTTGTAGTGGATATTAGGGATCCTATTGATCTTAGTGTGTTTCATGTGATAAATCTGTCGTGAAAGTCGGCGTATCGTCGAGGAAATCCTGCTAATCCTAAGAAATGTTGGGGGAAGAATGTTAAGTTTACTCCTATGAATGTGGTTCAGAAATGTATTTTTCTGTAGAGTTCGTTTAGCCTTAATCCTGTTATTTTTCCGTATCAGAAGTATATACCTGCAAAAATACCAAATACTGCGCCCATAGAAAGTACGTAATGGAAATGTGCTACTACGTAGTATGTGTCGTGTATTATTAGATCGATAGAGGCTCTGGCACATATTATGCCTGTAAGACCTCCTACTGTGAATAGGAATAGGAATCCTATTATTCAGAGTATTGGGGTTTCTAGTCGTATTGTACCGGCAGCTATTGTGGCTATTCAGCTAAATATTTTTATTCCGGTGGGGATAGCTATTATCATTGTGGCTGCGGAGAAGTATGCTCGTGTGTCTATGTCCATTCCTATTGTGAACATATGGTGGGCTCATACGATGAATCCAAGGAATCCTATTGATGCCATTGCGTATATCATTCCTATGTAACCAAATATTTGATCTTTTCCGGCAAGGTATGGTATTATGTGAGATATTATTCCAAATGCAGGAATAACTAATATGTAAACTTCTGGATGACCGAAGAATCAGAATAAGTGTTGAAATAGTACAGGGTCTCCGCCCCCAGCAGGGTCGAAGAATGTTGTATTGAAATTTCGGTCTGTTAGTAGCATGGTTATTCCTCCTGCTAATACAGGGAGAGCTAAAACTAAAAGAAAGGCTGTAAAAAATATTGCTCAGATGAAAAGGGGTGTACGATATGCGGTGATTCCCCCAGTTCGCATATTTATTATTGTCGTTAAAAAATTAATAGATCTTAGAATTGAGGAAATTCCGGCTAAGTGTAGTCTGAATATTACTAGATCTACTCCTCTTCCTGAGTGTGTTTGTATGTTTGATAGTGGCGGATATAGTGTTCATCCTGTACCAACGCCATTTTCTATAAAACTGGAGGATAGCAATAAAAATAGAGAGGGGGGAAGTAATCAGAATCTTATGTTATTTAATCGCGGGAATGCCATATCTGGTGCTCCTATACATAGAGGTAAAAATCAGTTTCCAAATCCCCCGATTAGGACTGGCATGACGAAGAAGAATATCATTATTAGAGCGTGGGCAGTTACTATAACGTTATAGGTGTGGTCGTTTTCTAACAAGGTTCCTGTTTGTGATAGTTCTAGTCGGATAAGGATTCTTAAAGAGGTTCCTATAAAAGCTGAGAAAATACCGAAAATTAAGTATAGTGTACCTATGTCTTTGTGGTTTGTTGAGTATAGTCAGCGTGTGATCATTTATTATATTTTTTTTATAAATAACAAAATTATTATTTTGTATAAAAGACACCACAAGTCTTGGCTTTGTTTTAAGCTATATTTATTTTACCTATTTATTCTCATTTCTTGTGTGTGTTACAATTAGTAGAAGTTATCTACATTTTATGATTGGAAGTCAAATATTTTTTTTATTAAATTATAATTGTCTATTTTTTCGTAATAAAGTATATATATATATATTGCGTTTTTGTGTGTGGAGTATGTATTATGTGTTGGCTTGGTGTTTGTTTCCCATTTATTATGTGTTATATATTTATTTTATTAAGGTGTGTTCTTAAGATGTTATTTCTAATTATTGATTGAAGATCAATGGTTTTTTTTTATTAAACTATAAGAATTATTTTCTATTCCCTGAGTTTTATTCTTATTTATTTTACCTATTTATTCTCATTAGCTTCTTTTATTAAATTATTGTTGGTTAAGTTTAATATGTTGGGGATTGTTTTGGGTGTATTGAAATTGGAATTTTTTATTATTATTATTTTAAATATGTATTTCTTTTCTCATATGTGTAAGTGTATTATAAACAAAAAACCACACACACAAAAACGCAATATATATATATATACTTTATTACG